GAGGAGTTTTATTCTTGCTCATTCGTTCGTTATTTTGCTTGCTCTATATGTAAGTTTGTGCGTGGTTGTTCATTGGTTCTAGATGGTCTGGTGGGGTTGGCTGTTAATTCTCATTAGTTGTTATTATTAATCAAGTATCCTTGTAGTTAGTAATGTATTTTAGTTTCGGTTAAATTTTGTGCCAGCAGCCGCGGTTATACTTTGGATGCAATTGAACGTGTTTGGCTTATTGGTAGTTACATGGTTTGGATTAGTGGGTTTTATGTTGGGAGGTTGGTTGGGTGAAATTTTTATTTTTGTTATTTTTCCTTTTTTTTTGTTTGGAGGCTATGAAATTCTTTCTTTAAACTAGGATTAGATACCCTATTATTTTAGGATGTTAATTTTTGTGTCGGAGTAGTATTAGGTATGTTCTTGAAACTTAAAGAATTTGGCGGTATCTTATTCCGTTCAGAGGAATCTGTCTCGTTATCGATAGTCCGCGTTGGACCTTACTTAGTTGTTATGGTTTGTATACCGCCGTTTATTGATTATGCTTTTAGGGTTTTTAATTTTCTGGTTTCTTTATTTTGATTTATTTCAGGTCAAGGTGCAGCTTGTTTCTAAGTGTTATTGATGGATTACATTGGTTTATTGTTGTTTGGATTGTCAGTTGAATTATTGGTATGAAATTGGATTTGATTGTAATGTTTTGAAGATTGTTTTCGTGATAATTGGTTCTAAGATATGTACACATCGCCCGTCGCTCTCGTTTGTTGTTAATGAGATAAGTCGTAACAAAGTGGTTGTACCGGAAGGTGTGGCTGGAGTGAGTTTGCGGGCCATTTCTGTTAGTTGAGGTTTCATTTACGCTGAATTTTTTGTCGTGCGATTCGGCATGGTCTGATTTGTTGATTGTCTTGTTGTTTGTGTTTGGTTTTTTTGGTGTGGGGCTCGGTAAAATATTATTTTGTTGTTGTATTCTCTTTTGATTTAATTTTTTTGCGATAGATTACTTGTACTGTGAGGGGTTGAGTTGTTTGTTTTTTTGGAAGTTGACTTATTTTGTTGTACCTTGTGTATCAGGGTTCATTGAATTGTATTATTTATTTTTATTTCCCGATTTTAGAGGAGTTAATGGTTTATTTTAGTTGCTGTTTCATTAGCATTAAGGATAGGCTGTTGGTAGTGAAATGTTATTCGTTTTTAGTGGTTTCTGGTTTTTCAAGAAATGAATTTAATTCATGCGTCTTATTTAGGTTTTTACTGTTGTTTATTTGTCTTTATTGGGCGTTAAGATTAAGGGGGATTAGCTCCTTGTTTTGTTTTTAGAATTTTTGTGTGGATTTGGTTTTGTGGATTTTATAGTGATTTTCAATTTGATTATGTTAAAATTTTATTTGCTTTTTTGTTAATTTTGGGTTTATTTAATTATTTATTGAAATGTTTTCTTTGTTTATTATTGGATTGTAATTATTGTGGAATTAGTAAATTTGTTTGTTGTGTTGTTTATATTTTTGTTTAATTTCTTTTGAGGAATTAGGCAAATTTTGTGTCCGCCTGTTTAACAAAAACATCTTTTCTTGTTAGTTTCTGAAGTATGGCCTGCCCGCTGACTTATTTGTTGAAGGGCCGCGGTATTTTGACCGTGCAAAGGTAGCATAATCATTAGTTCTTTAATTGTGATCTGGAATGAATGGCTTGACGAGGCACGGGCTGTCTTAGTGATGAATGTTTTATTGAATTTGGTTTTTGAGTTAAAATTCTTAAATGTTTTTGTGGGACGAGAAGACCCTATAGAGTTTTACATTTGGTTTGTTTATTTTTTGTTGTTTGTTTATTTGTTGGTAAGCGGGCTTTTTGTTTTGTTGGGGTGATGAGAGGAATATAGTTTAACTCCTCTTGGTTTTGGTTATATTGATTTGTAGTTTATTTGATCCATTTATTTTGATTGCAAGATTAAATTACCTTAGGGATAACAGCGTTATCTTCCTTGAGAGTTCTTATCGGCAGGGGGGTTTGCGACCTCGATGTTGGATTAAGGTGAATTTTTGGTGTAGGGGCTGAAAGTTTTATTGGGTCTGTTCGACCTTTAGAATCTTACATGATCTGAGTTCAAACCGGCGTGAGCCAGGTTGGTTTCTATCTATAAGTGTGATTTTATACCTTAGTACGAGAGGACCGGGTATTTGGAATAATTTTATTGTTGTTGATTTTTATTAACTGACTATTTTGGCAGATAAGTGCACTGGATTTAGAATCTATTAATGTAAGGTTTTTATTTTACAAGTAGTATTTGTTATGTTAGGTTTGTTTTCTATTGTTGTGTTTTTGTTGTTGGTTGTTTTTGTTTTGGTCGGGGTAGCATTTCTTACTCTTTTAGAACGGAGGGTTTTGGGTTATATTCATATTCGTAAGGGCCCGAATAGGGTGGGGTTTGTTGGTATTCTTCAGCCTTTTAGAGATGCTGTTAGGTTGTTTTCTAGGGAGCAGTATTTTCCCTTAGTTTCTAATTATTTGGTTTATTATTTTTCTCCTGTTTTTGCATTGTTTCTTTCTTTGTTGATTTGGTTGTTGATTCCTTATTTGAGAGGTTTTGTTTCTTTTGAGTTGGGCTTGTTGTTTTTTTTGGCTTGTACTAGACTTGGTGTTTATACTGTTATGATTGCTGGGTGGTCATCTAATTCTGGTTATTCTTTATTAGGCGGTCTGCGTGCTCTGGCTCAGACTATTTCTTATGAGGTTAGATTGGCCTTTATTTTATTTTCTTTTGTTATTTTGGTTTGTAGATATAATTTGGTTTGATTTTATTTGTTTCAGGTGTATGTTTGGTTAATTTTCATCTCTTTTCCTTTGTCTTTTGTTTGGTTTATTTCTTGTTTGGCGGAAACTAATCGTACTCCTTTTGATTTTGCTGAGGGGGAGTCTGAGTTGGTTTCTGGCTTTAACGTTGAATATGGTGGTGGGGGGTTTTCATTGATTTTTTTGGCTGAGTATGCTAGTATTCTTTTTATGAGATTGTTGTTTTGTATTATTTTTTTGGGTAGTGATCTTTATTCTGTTTTTTTTTATGTCAGGTTGACTTTTGTGTCTTTTTTGTTTATTTGGGTTCGTGGTACTTTACCGCGGTTTCGTTATGATAAGTTGATGTATTTGGCTTGAAGGAGTTTTTTGCCTCTTTCTTTAAATTATCTTTTGTTTTTTCTTGGTGTTAGGCTCGTGATCTTTTCTTTGTTGTAGGTGTATTAATTTAGGCATTAAGTTAATAGAAGGTTTGAACTTCTCTCGTAGTGTTTTCAAGGCACTAGGCTTTCCTGATTGCTTATTTAACTAGTTTGTTATTTTGTCTCATAGGCTTGTTGTTATTGGGTTTGCGATGTAGTATAGGAAGTATAGGACTGTTAGAATTTGTCCCGTTAGGATGTATGGGTCTTCTACTGGTCGGGCTCCGATTCAGGTAAGTAGGATAACTGTGTTTGTTATTGTTCAGAATATTACTTGGTTGGTTGGGTAGAATTGTGTTCCTCGGAATTTTGATTTGTTGGTTGGTATGATGAATAGGATTGCGATTGATATGGCTAGTGCGATTACTCCTCCTAGTTTGTTTGGGATGGATCGTAGGATTGCATATGCAAATAGAAAGTATCATTCTGGTTGGATGTGTACAGGTGTTACTAGTGGGTTGGCTGGTGTGAAGTTGTCTGGGTCTCCTAGGAGGTATGGTTCTTTTAGGGTTACGGCTGATAGTAGTATAATTATAATTGCGAATCCTAGGATGTCTTTTACTGAGAAGTATGGGTGGAATGGGATTTTGTCTGTGTTTTTATTTAATCCTAGTGGGTTGTTGGATCCTGTTTGGTGAAGGAATAGTAGGTGGATTATGGTTATTGCTGCGATTGCGAATGGTATTAGGAAGTGAAGTGCGAAGAATCGTGTTAGTGTTGCGTTATCTACGGCAAATCCACCTCATACTCATTGTACTAGTTCTTTTCCTATGTATGGTACTGCTGATAGGAGGTTTGTGATTACAGTTGCTCCTCAGAATGATATTTGTCCTCATGGGAGGACATATCCTATGAATGCTGTTGCTATCATTAGGAATAGAATTGCTACCCCCACTGATCATGTGTGGACAAATTTATATGATCCGTAGTATATGTTTCGTCCAATGTGTATGTAGATGCATACGAAGAATAGTGATGCCCCGTTTGCGTGTAGTGTTCGTAGTAGTCATCCATAGTTTACGTCTCGGCAAATGTGTCTTACTCTGGAGAATGCGGTGTTGATGTCTGGGCAGTAATGTATGGCTAGGAATAGTCCTGTTAGGATTTGGGCGATTAGGCAGATTCCTATTATTGATCCAAAGTTTCATCATGCTCTAATTGTTGATGGTGTCGGTAGGTCAACTAATGCGTTGTTTGCAATTTTGAGTAGTGGGTGTTTGTTTCGTATGGGTTTGTTCATTAGTTTGTATGTCGTAGAGGTCCCCTTGAGATGCTGATGATGTTTACTACTACGATTAGTGTGAGTAGTATGTATAGTACTAGTAGGATGGTTATTGTTCCCGTATTTTGGTTGTATATTATTATTGTTGTTGAGGTGATTTCGTTTTCTGTTGTTGTATCGTGTGTGTTTATTTCTTTGTTGTTTGTTAGATCTGGTATGATATATATTAGTCCTGGCGATGCTATTAGTGCGGTTAGGATTATTTTGTTGGATGGTGAGAATATTTCGTTTGATGCTAGTCTTGTTATGTATATGAATAGTACTAGCATCCCACCGATTATGATTATGAAAAGGATGTATGAGAATCAGAATCTCCTATATATGGTTCCTCTGATTAGGCATGTCGTTGTGGTTTGTAGGAGTAGTATTATTCCTATGGCCAGTGGGTGTTTTATTTGTGTGAATATTATTCTTGTTATTATTCTCGTTGATATTAGTAGTTTTGTTATGTCAGGGGGTATTTTATATAAAATATTAGTTTTGGGGACTAATGAAATGGCGTGTGTCTTTCCTCTGAAGTTTTAAAAGGTTGTGTCCTTATTTTTGGTTTACAAGACCAATATTTTTGTTAAATTATTAAAACTTAATGTCAATGTGGTTGTATCTTTTTATTCTCTTTTTTTGTGGTGTTTGGACCTTTTCTTCTGGTCGTAAGCATTTGTTGGTTACTTTGTTGAGATTGGAGTTTGTGGTTTTGGTTTTGTATCTTTCGGTTTATTTTTATTTGTGTAGTTTTAATTACAGCTTGTTTTTTGTGGTTTATTTTTTGATTTTCTCGGTCTGTGAGGGTTCGTTGGGTCTGTCTATTTTGGTTTCTATAATTCGTAGTCATGGGAATGATTATTTTCGTTCTTATAGAGTTCTTCAATGTTAAGGTTTCTTTGTTTTTTGTTGTTTTTAACCCCTCTGTGTGTGTCTTGTTCGTGGTGATTGGTTTGTTCTTTGTTGTTTTTGGTTTCTTTTTTCTATCTTTTTTCTTTTCCTTATTTTTTTTGTTGAGGTGGTTTGGGGTATTTTTTTGGTTGTGATGTGATTTCTTACGGTCTTGTTCTTTTGAGTTTGTGGATTTGTGTTCTTATGATTTTGGCTAGAGAGTCTGTTTTTCGTTCTAGTTATTTTCCTGGGTTTTTTCTTTTTGTTGTTGTTTTTCTTGTTACTATGTTGTATTGTACTTTTAGAAGAATTAGTTTGCTCTCGTTTTATATTTTCTTTGAGAGTAGATTGATTCCTACTTTATTTCTTATTTTGGGTTGGGGTTATCAACCAGAGCGTGTTCAGGCTGGTATTTACTTATTGTTTTATACTTTGTTAGCCTCTCTTCCTTTATTGGTTGGTATTTTATATGTTTATAGTTCGTTGGGTCTGTTGTGTTTGTTTTTATTGCGAGGGGGTGTTGTAGGTGGTTTATTTTATGTTTGTATGGTTTTGGCCTTTCTAGTTAGGATGCCTATGTTTTTGGTGCATTTGTGGCTTCCCAGGGCTCATGTGGAGGCTCCCGTTTCTGGTTCGATGATTTTGGCTGGGGTTTTATTAAAGCTTGGTGGTTATGGTTTGCTTCGTGTGTTTCCTATTTTGTCTAAGTTTGGATTTGGATTTGGTGTTGTTTGGGTTGTTTTGGGTTTGGTTGGTGGCTTGTTGGTTAGTTTGTTTTGTATGCGTCAGACTGATTTGAAGTCATTGATTGCTTATTCGTCTGTGGCTCATATGGGTATGGTTATTGGTGGTATTATAACTATGGGTTATTGGGGTGTGTGTAGTTCTTTTGCTTTGATGATTGCTCATGGTTTATGCTCTTCTGGTCTTTTTTGCCTTTCTAATATTTCTTATGAGCGGTTTGGTAGTCGTAGATTGTTGGTTAATAGGGGTTTAATGAATCTTATGCCTAGTATGGCTATGTGGTGGTTTTTGTTGAGAGCTTGTAATATGGCTGCTCCTCCATCTCTTAATCTTCTTGGTGAGATTGGGTTGTTGAGTAGTTTGGTTTCTTGGTCTTGGTATCTTATGTTTGTTTTGATTTTTTTGTCCTTTTTTAGTGCGGCTTATACTCTTTATATGTATTCTTATAGCCAGCATGGGTCTGTTTTTTCTGGTTTGTACTCTTGTTCGTTGGGGTATGTTCGTGAGTTTTTGTTGTTGTTTTTGCATTGGTTTCCGTTAAATTTAGTTATTTTGAGGGTTGATTTTGCTGTTTTTTGGGTGTAGGGTGAGAGTTTTGTCTAAATAGTTTAATTTGAAAATACTGATTTGTGGTGTCGGTGATGTAAATTGGTTGCTTTGGACTGTGATTTCTGTTTCTATTTGTTTTGTTAGATTTGTTTTTTTGTTCTTCTTGGGTTGATTTTGCTGTTTTTTGGGTGTTTATTTTATTTTGTCTGATTTGGTTTATTTTGTTGATTGAGTAGTTGTGATATTGAATGGGAGTTCTGTTGTGATGACTTTTTTGTTTGATTGGATATCCTTGCTGTTTATGGGGTTTGTTCTTATTATTTCTTCTCTTGTTATTTTGTATAGTGATGATTATATGTTTGGTGATTTGAACATTTTTCGATTTATTTTGTTGGTTTTGATGTTTGTGGTTTCTATAATGTTTTTAATTGTTAGTCCTAATATGATTAGAATTTTATTGGGCTGGGATGGTTTGGGTTTGGTTTCTTATCTTCTGGTAATTTATTATCAGAATGTGAAGTCTTATGGTGCTGGTATGTTGACAGTTTTGTCTAACCGTATTGGTGATGTGGCTTTATTGATGGTTATTGCTTGGATAATTAATTTTGGTAGTTGAAGATTTATTTATTATTTGGATTTTTTGTCAGGTTCTGTTGAAATGGAATTGATCTCTTTTCTTGTTGTTTTGGCTGCTATGACTAGGAGAGCTCAGATTCCTTTTTCTTCTTGACTTCCTGCGGCGATGGCTGCTCCTACCCCCGTGTCTGCTTTGGTTCATTCTTCTACATTGGTTACTGCTGGTGTTTATTTGTTGATTCGTTTTAGTCCCTCTTTTGGCTGTTTGTTAAATGTTGTTTTGTTATTGGTTTCTGGGCTGACTATGTTTATAGCTGGTCTTGGGGCTAATTTTGAGTATGATTTAAGGAGGATTATTGCTTTATCTACTCTGAGACAGTTGGGTCTTATAATTATGACTATTTCTGTTGGTCTTTCTGGTTTGGCTTTTTTTCATTTGTTAACTCATGCCTTATTTAAGGCCTTGTTGTTCATGTGTGCTGGTGGCGTGATTCATTCTATGGGGGACTCTCAGGATATTCGTTTTATGGGGGGGCTATCTATTTATATGCCTTTTACTTCTTCTTGTTTGATGGTCTCTAATTTTGCTTTGTGTGGTATGCCATTCTTGGCTGGGTTTTACTCTAAGGATTTTATTTTGGAGATGTTTTCTATGAGATATGTAAATGTCTTTGGTTTCTTTTTGTTGTTTGTTTCTACGGGTTTAACGGTTTGTTATTCTTTTCGTTTGTTTTATTTTGTTTTATGTGGTGATTTTAATTTTGTTTCTTCTTATTCCATGGCTGAGACTAATTATAATATGGTTGTGGGGATGATTGGTTTATTGGTTATATCAATTCTTGGTGGTAGTTCATTGATGTGGCTGATTTGTCCTACCCCCTCTGTTATTTGCTTGCCTTATTATTTAAGGTTTCTTACTTTTTTTGTGGTGTTATTAGGGGGTTGATTGGGCTATGAAATTTCTGGTTTTAGGTTCAGTGATTATTTATTTTCTGTTTATTATTATGGCGTTTCTTCATTTTCTGGTTCTATGTGGTTTATGCCTTTTTTTTCTACCTATGGGGTTTCCTTTGGTCCCCTGGGGTTTGGTTATAGGTCAATGAGGGTCCTTGATTCTGGTTGGATGGAGTATTTTGGTGGTCAGGGTTTGTATTGGGTTCTTTTTAGTCTTGGTAGGGTTAATCAGTGGGCTCAGTATAGTAACTTGAGGGTGTTTTTAGGTTTCTTTGTTATGTGGGTTGTTATTTTGTTATTTTTGTTGGTCTTTTACTTGAATAGCTTATTGTTTTAGAGCGCGACGCTGAAGATGTCGATGAGGTTTTGTTAACCTTTAAGTGGTTTGTTTTATTTATAAAAGTTAGGCCTTTATCTTTACAGTGAAAATGTAATGTTTTCTTAAACTATATAAATAGAAGTGTAAACGGATTTTAACCGCTATAGTGATAAGTTAGCAGCATTCACTTTTTCTGTCACTTCCTTAGCTGGAATTCTTTAATTCATTTTTATTATTAACAATAATATACCTCTTTTTGGTTTCAGCTAATTTGGATAGTGAGGATAGATTTACTATCTAAGATCAGGTCGAAACTGATTGCAAGGTGTTGCTTCTCACTTTGTTTATGAGGCTAGCTACTAGGTGGTAGCACTTTTTGAATGCAACTCAAATGTTATTTTTAACTATAGTCCCTGGGATTTAGTTTCTTCATTCTAGTGATCCCTGGTTTCATTCGTGGTATAATCCAACAATTAGAATTAGGATAAATGCTGATCTAATTAGTGCTCATGATTTTATTCTTGATGTTGTTATGGTGATTGGTATTGGTAGTAGTAGTGCAATTTCTACGTCGAAGATTATGAAGATTACTGCGATCAGAAAGAATCGTGATGAGAAGGGTAGTCGTGCTGAGTTTTTGGGGTCGAATCCGCATTCGAAGGGTGATCTTTTTTCTCGGTCTTCGTTATTTTTTTTTGAGATTAGGGTGGTTAGGTATATTACTGCTATTGATAATGTGATTGTGATTGTTGTTGCTGTTATGGTTATTATTATTACTTATCTTGTTTTCACAAATTTCTTGATTGGAAGTCAAGTATACTTTACTTGTATTAGATAAGTAGGGTTTTATCTTCCTCATCAGTAGATTGAGATATATAGGAATAGTCATACTACGTCTACGAAGTGTCAGTATCATGCTGCTGCTTCAAATCCGAAGTGGTGATTTGATGAGAAGTGTAGGGCTGTTTGTCGTAGTAGGCATGTTGTTAGGAATGTTGTTCCGATAATTACGTGTAGTCCGTGGAATCCTGTTGCTATGAAGAAGGTTGATCCGTAAGCGGAGTCTGCAATTGTGAATGGAGCTTCAATGTATTCGTATGCTTGGAGTGCAGTGAAGTAGATTCCTAGTAGGACTGTGAAGAATAGTCCTTGTGTTGCTTGTCTGAAGTTATTTTCTAATAGTCTGTGGTGTGCTCATGTTACAGTTACTCCTGAGGCGAGTAGGATTGCGGTGTTTAGTAGGGGGACTTGTAGTGGGTTGAATGGTTGGATTCCTGTAGGGGGTCATGTTGATCCGAGTTCGATTGTTGGTGATAGTCTTCTGTGGAAGAATGCTCAGAAGAATGATGCAAAGAATAGTACTTCTGAGATGATAAATAGGATTATTCCTCATCGTAATCCCGTTGTTACTATTTTTGTGTGAAGTCCTTGGTAAGTTCCCTCTCGGGTGATGTCTCGTCATCATTGGATTATGGTTAGTACAGTGATTACGGTTCCAATTCCTAGTAGGCTGTTGTCGTATTGGTGGAATCATTTGATTAATCCTATTAGTGTAACTATTGCTCCAATTGCCCCTGTTAGTGGTCATGGTCTTTTATTTACTATGTGGAATGGGTGGTTTTCGTGGTTTGACATTAGTTTACTTCTCTAGAGTATAGTGTTCTTAGGATTGCGAATACGTATGATTGGATAATGGCTACTGCTGCTTCTAGGATTAGTAGGAGGATTTGTGCTGTGATTAGTACTGTTAGTAGGGCGTGGCTTATTGCAGGTCCATTGTTTCCTAGGAGGGTGAGTAGTAGGTGGCCAGCAATTATGTTTGCCGTTAGTCGTACTGCTAGTGTTCCTGGTCGGATTAAGTTTCTGATTGTTTCGATGACGACTATGAATGGTATTAGTAGTGTGGGTGTTCCTTGTGGTACTAAGTGTTCGAATATGTGGTTTGTGTTTTTGATTCACCCAAATAGTATGAATCTTACTCATAAGGGTAGCGCTAGCGTTAGTGTGAGAGTTAGGTGGCTTGTTCTGGTGAAGACGTATGGGAATAATCCTAGGAAGTTGTTTATTAGGATTATGAGAAATAGTGAGGTAAAAATGAATGAGTTTCCTTTGTTTCGGTTTCCTTTTCTTAGGATTGTTTTTATTTCTTTGTGAAGTTTATTTATTAGTAGTCTGGTTATTATGCTGTTTCGTGATGGGATTAGTCAAATTCTTGTTGGAATTAGCAATAGTCCTAGGATGGTTCTTGTTCAGTTTAGGGGGAGTCTGCTGATTTCTGTTGTTGGGTCAAAGATTGAGAATAGGTTTCTTATCATTTTCAGCTTATTTTGTTGACGTTGATGGTGCTGGTGTTTTTTGTTGTTGAGCTTGGGGATTGTGTAAAGTAGTTTATGATGTTGAATATTAGGAACGTTATTAGGAATGTGATGTATAGTGTTATTCATTCTATTGGTATTATTTGAGGTATAAAAGGATATCATTGTTGATTACTTCAGTTTGACATTCTGATGTTATATGGTTAACTAATCCTTTCATCAGAGATAGTTGCTAGATTATCATGAGCTGGTTTAAGAGACCATTACTTGCTTTCAGTCATCTGATGACTCTCTTAGCTTTGAAACTCAGTTAATGAAATATTTTGCTGGTACTCTTTCGATTGTGATGGGCATGAATCTGTGGTTTGCTCCACAGATCTCTGAGCATTGTCCGTATATAATACCTGGACGAGTAATTGAGAATCTTGTTTGGTTTAGTCGTCCAGGGGTGGCATCTGTTTTCACTCCTAGACTTGGGATTGTTCATGAGTGTAGGACATCCGCTGCTGTAACGATTAGTCGGATTGGTGAGTTTATTGGTAGGACGATTCGGTTGTCTGTGTCTAGTAGTCGAAATGTTCTTTCTTGTTGTTCTTCTTGGGGGATTATATATGAGTCAAATTCTAGTTTTGTGAAGTCTGAGTATTCATAGCTTCAGTATCATTGATGTCCAACTGCTTTTAGTGTTAGTGCTGGGTTGTGGATTTCATCTATTAGGTATAGAAGTCGTAGGGATGGTATGGCAATAAATACGAGGATGATTGCTGGTGCAATTGTTCATGTGGTTTCAATTATTTGTCCTTCTAGTATAAATCGTCTGGTTTGTTTGTTTCGGGCTAGGGTAATTATTATGTACGATACAGTTGTAGTAATTATTAGTATAATTATTAGTACGTGGTCGTGGAAGAAGACTAATTGTTCCATAATGGGGGACGCTCCATCTTGTAGTCTTATATTTAATCATGTTGTCATTGATTCTAATGAAAGTTCTAGACTTTATATTTGGAGCTTAAATCCAGTGCACTTATCTGCCACGTTAGATTTTGGTTAATTATTATGGGTTAATGAAATGGTTGGTAGTTCTGAGTATCTGTGTTCTGCTGGTGGGAAGTTTTGTAGTCATTCAATTGAGTTTCTTGTTTGTGTTGGGAATAGGATTTGTCGGTTTGATGAGATTCTTTCTCAGATGATAAATAGGAATATTATTACTCTTACAAATGAAATCGTTGATCCTATTGATGAGATAATGTTTCATGTTGTGTAGGCGTCTGGATAGTCTGAGTATCGTCGTGGCATACCGGCTAGTCCTAGGAAGTGTTGTGGGAAGAATGTTATGTTTACTCCTGTGAATATAACGGCGAATTGTGCTTTTAGTCACTTGGGGTTTATGGTAAGTCCGGTAAATAGGGGGAATCATTGGATAAATCCTGCTATGATTGCGAATACTGCTCCCATTGATAGCACGTAGTGGAAGTGGGCAACTACGTAGTAGGTGTCGTGTAGGATGATGTCGATTGATGAGTTTGCAAGGACTACTCCTGTGAGTCCTCCTATTGTGAATAGGAATACAAATCCTATGGCTCATAGGCATGTTGCTCTGTATGTTAGTTGTGATCCGTGTAATGTTGCTAGTCATCTGAAGATTTTAATTCCTGTTGGTACTGCAATGATTATTGTTGCTGATGTGAAGTATGCTCGTGTGTCTACATCTATTCCTACTGTGAATATGTGATGTGCTCATACTACGAATCCTAGTAGCCCAATTGCTAGTATGGCAAAGATTATTCCTAGGTTTCCAAATGCTTCCTTCTTTCCTCTTTCATGGCAAATGATGTGGGAGATTATACCAAATCCTGGTAGAATTAGAATGTATACTTCTGGGTGTCCAAAGAATCAGAATAGGTGTTGGTATAGGATTGGGTCTCCCCCTCCTGCTGGATCAAAGAATGACGTGTTTAGGTTACGGTCGGTTAGTAGCATGGTGATTGCTCCTGCTAGTACTGGTAATGATAGGAGTAGCAGCAGTGCTGTGATAGCGACTGATCATACGAATAGTGGGATTCGTTCGGGTTTTATACTTTTTGGTTTTATGTTGATTGTTGTTGAGATGAAGTTTACTGCCCCCAGGATTGATGATACACCTGCTAGGTGTAGGGAGAAGATGGCTAGGTCTACGGATGCTCCGGCATGTGCAATTCCTCTTGCAAGAGGGGGATATACTGTTCATCCTGTCCCTGCTCCACTTTCTACTGCTCTACTTGCAAGTAGTAGTGTTAGTGATGGTGGGAGTAGTCAGAATCTTATGTTGTTTATTCGTGGGAATGCTATGTCTGGTGCTCCGAGTATTAGGGGTACTAGTCAGTTTCCGAATCCACCGATTATGATTGGCATAACTATGAAGAAGATTATAACAAATGCGTGGGCTGTGACAATAACGTTGTAGATTTGGTCGTCTCCGATTAGAGATCCGGGTTGTCCTAGCTCTGTTCGGATAAGCATTCTGAGGGATGTTCCTACTATACCTGATCATGCGCCAAATACGAAGTATAGGGTTCCAATGTCCTTGTGGTTGGTTGAGAAAAATCATCGGTTAAAAATTAGTGGGATGGCTGAGATAAATTAGTAGGCGATAGGCTGTAAATCTATTTAGGGGCATTAACGTTGCTCTTCCACTATTGTGTGTTAGTCTTGTATTCATTTTGTGATGACAGAATGCAATTCTGTAGGGGTAGGCGTAGGCTTACCAAGACCTAAAGGTGAGCCCCTTATTTATAGCTTTGAAGGTTATTAGTTTGTTTTAACTTAAGGCCTTCTGTTCTTAGTTTGTTCTGATGATGATTGTACATAGTATTGCTCCTGTTAGTGAGATTGATGATAGGATCATGGCTCTAATGTCTTTGGTTGTTTTGTTTTTGTGTGATTGGTTGTTTCACTTTGGCTCTGTAGTTAGGATTATGAATCTTGAATAGGAGATTTTTAGGTAGTAGTATAGTGTGATTAGTGATGCAATTACTATTATGGTTGCCATAAATATTAGCTTGTTTATGGTTATTGCTTGGATAATAAGTCATTTTGGTAAAAACCCCAAGAATGGCGGGAGTCCCCCCAAGGAGAGTAGTGATGTAAACATTATGAATTTCACTAATTTGGTTTCCTTATTTGTTATTATGGTTTGGTTGATGAATGATACTCTGGATAATTTGATGATTGATACTACTGTTAGCACTAGTGTCGAGTAGATTACAAAGTATATTGTTCATATGTTGTCCCCCGTGATTAGTGCTATTAGTATTCAGCCGGTGTGATTGATGGATGAGTATGTAAGGATTTTTCGCATTGATGTTTGGTTGAGGCCTCCGATTGCTCCTACAATTGTTGATGCTAGAATGATTCTTAGCATGAATAGGTTGGTTTCAATTAAGTATGATATTAGTATCATGGGTGCGGCCCTTTGGATTGTTATTAATAGGCCGCAGTTTTCTCATCTTAACCCCTCCATGACTCCTGGGAACCACCAGTGAAATGGTGCTGCGCCTCTTTTTAGAAGTAGAGGCGTGCAAACAATTATTGGCGTGTATGGGGTTCCCGTGTTTGTGAGTGTGAATAAGTCTTCTGTTACTGTTTTTATTACTACTATGAATAGTAGAGTTGCTGAAGCCAATACTTGAACGATGAAGTATTTTAGTGACGCTTCTGTGTTGTATATGTTTTTGATGTTAGATATCAGTGGAATAAATGATATTAAATTTACTTCCAGTCCTATTCATGCGCCAATTCACGAGTTGGACGATACAGACACTAACATACCTCTTACTAAAGTGATTAGTAATAGGATTTTGGTTGAGTTACTGGGCATTAGAGAAGAGAGTGTTATACTCTATTTATGGGGTATGAACCCATTAGCTTTATTTTAGCTTACTTTTCTATGTTGAAGTTTTATGTTCCTACATCTTGGTGTATGGTGCACGGTGGCTTTTGATGCTTGTCGGTGACGGTTTAATTCTGTCGGATGTAATGAAGGTAGTTTGGTGCTACATGTTTTATCCTATCACGATAGTCCTTTAATCAGGCTCATCATT